TCATTTCAGGTAAAGCCCCCCTGAAGTATCAATTAATGGAGGAAAGACGATATTAGACAACTCACCCCCTTTCTTTTTTTTTTTACAAATAGGAAGAGGTTTCGGATCCCATTTGGATATTAAATGGATTACCATATATAACACAAAATTTCTCCACCGATTCGTTCTAGTCGAGCCTCCCGGTCTGTCATTATACCCCGAGAAGTAGAAAGAATTACAATTCCCATCCCACCTAAAATTCTAGGAATTCGTTGAGAGTTAGAATAGATTCGTAAACCGGGTCTACTGATCCGTTTTAAATTTAAAAAATTTCTATAGGGTCTTTTCCCATTCCTTCTATGTCGAAGGGTTAAAACCAAAAAATATTTGTTTTTTTCTCGATGTTTTCTGACGTTTTCGATAAAACCCTCTCGGAAAAGTATTTTAACAATATTTTCGGTAATATTAGTAGATGCTATGCGAACAATTCTTTTTCTATCCATATCAGCATTTCGTATAGAGGTTATTATCTCAGCAATAGTGTCTCTACCCATGATGAACTAAAATTATTGGTGTCTCAAAATTGGATATAATCAACATGTTTTTTTTTATTGATTTATGAATAGGAATTTTGCAAGGTATATGCGTGAGACACAATCTACGAATTAATCTAGTTCTTAATCTATTTCTTTCAAATACCCCAAAGATATCATGATCTCATTTTATTTTATAATACCTCGGGAGCTAATGAAACTATTTTAGTAAAATTCAATTGTCTCAATTCACGGGGGATTGCCCCAAAAATTCGAGTTCCTTTTGGATTTCCTTCTTGATCAATCACAACTGCAGCATTGTCATCATATTGTATTATCATACCGCTGTCACGTTTTAGTTCTTTACAGGTACGAACAATTACAGCTCTAACTACTTCTGATTTTTCTAGGGGCATATTTGGTACTGCTTCTTTAATCACAGCAACAATAACGTCACCAATATGAGCATATCGACGATTACTAGCTCCTATGATTCGAATACACATCAATTCTCGAGCCCCGCTGTTATCCGCTACATTTAAATGGGTCTGAGGTTGAATCATATCAAATTTTTTGTTTATTCTTCCAATGCAAAGGATGAAGAAAATAAAAGAAATATTGTTTGTCCAAAAAAAGAAACCTGCGCTTTTGTTTCATCCCTAAGATTCATCTCTGTCGGTTCTACATTTTTATCCTGAAATAATAAATTGAGTTCGTATAGGCATTTTAGATGCTGCTATTAAAATAGCCCTTCTAGCTATATTTTCGGTTACTCCACCCATTTCATATAGTATTCGCCCCGGTTTAACAACAGCTACCCAATATTCAGGGGATCCCTTCCCCGAACCCATACGTGTTTCAGCAGGTCTTACTGTAACTGGTTTGTCTGGAAATATACGGACCCATATTTTTCCACCACGGCGTGCATTTCGTGTCATTGCTCGTCGACCTGCTTCGATTTGTCTAGATGTGATCCAAGCAGGTTCAAGTGCCTGAAGAGCATATTTACCGAAACAAATATGATTACCTCGATAAGATATTCCCTTCATTCTTCCTCTATGTTGTTTACGGAATCTAGTTCTTTTGGGGTTATAGTTGATGGTTGTTTCAGAATTCCATCTCTACTACAGAACTGGACGTGAGAGTTTCTTCTCATCCAGCTCCTCGCGACTAAAAGGATTCAAAATTGAATTTCAATTAATTTGAATAGATATTTGAATAGATAAGATATTAGTAGATATTAGAACATTTTTCTAAAAAAAAATTTCTAATGTGCTAATAAATCTTGATTTTCTTTTGTCCTTTATCCAAAAAAAAAAGAAAGTTTTCGCGGGCGAATATTTACTCTTGCAATCTCTATTTCAGTCGTAGCACTTGCTCATGACTTCTCAGAATAGATGAATTGATTTCCGGTTCATTTCGCCATCCCGACTAGTGAATCAGTAAGATTCATTTGTTCAATAAAATCTTTTGCATTCACAGGTTACATCGTTCCCACCGCTTCGTATTTAATGGTTAGGTCAGAATTCTACAACGGAGCTCATAATCTAATTTATTCTTGAGCCAACCTTCTTAGTCTTTATTGGCTCGAAGCTCTTGATTTTTTTCTTCTATAACTATAAGAAGGATTCATTTAATGTTTCATTATGGATGAATCAATTAGTATTGATGCTTTATTACACTGTCTTTTATGAGATGACTCATAGACCTTACATATTGGAATTCTATATCATTGATATTCTTTTTCTTTCTTTCTCTCATCCTTCCATTTATCCACACCTTTCTTCTGTATTTTGCTTTCAACTTAGAATTCAAGTTTATTCAAAAAAAATGCAGTTGCTACAAAGATATGATCGATTTCTCATATCTTGACTGGTTCTTTAGATCCAGATAATACGAAGTGATGAGTTGGTTTTCATACTACCGGGCTGGTCTTTTTTTAATCCTAACCCTAAAAAAAACCAACGAGTCACACACTAAGCATAGCA